TCTGCCTCTCCCTGACCAAATCCACCCACATTAGGATTACTCGTTAATGGTTGATCAAGTTTGATAGATTTACCCTCTGAAACAAGAAGCTCCGGTCCTGGAGGGATAATATCAACCACTTCACGTCCATCCAAGGCATCCGCTATGCTTATTTCGTATCCGCCTTTTTCTTTTCGTAAAATTTTCTTTACTATACCCGTTGCTGTGGCATTATAAACTGTATTATTACTCTTGCTTCCGTCAGGATAGATCTGACCCCTCCCTCTGTTCCCACCTACATATATCGGATATTTTAAAAAGTAAATATCTTTCTTAGTAGCAGGGTCCGGGGAAAGAATAGGAAAGGTGATTTCACGATATTTTTGCCCGGGAACAGGACCTATCACAAGAATATTTTTTTTATTGGGACGGTAACTCTGAAAAGAAAGATTTCTGATCTTTTCTTTCATCTCTGGAGAAATACGATCAGCCGGGGCTAATTCAAATCCCTCAGGTAAAATAAGAACAGCCCCTACATTCAATCCCCCTTTCTTGCCGTTAGCAAGAACTTGTTTTAATTGCATATCATAAGGAATTCGAACAACTGCTTCAAATACAGTATCCGGAAGAATCGCTTGGGGAACCTCAATATCCACGGGCTTGTTAGCTAAATGGCAATTGGCACATACAATGCGTCCAGTCGCTTCTCGCGGATTTTCATAGCCTTGCTGGGCAAAAATGGGATACGCATTTGAACTGAAGGGCTTAGTCATTATATATATCATGAGCGAGACGGAAATGAACCGAGTAATCTGTTCTTTTATCCAAGAAAAAGTATTTATAGTTTGCATTTGCATGGTCCAATCATTTATCCCGAAAATTTCTACAATAAATTGGGTAGGTTGCTAGTATAGTTTCCTATCCGCGATTCTGCTATTTACTTTAACTGAAACTTTAAACTTAATCTAATGAAATAAGAAAGAATATTACTGGAATATAGACAGATCGGCCCGCCTTGGATGGTTAAAAATGGAAAGATAAAGTATGATTTTGAATGGTTTGCTTATGTTTATGTACAAAAAAAGAAACATTATAATTAAAAATTATAATTGTATTTATATCCTTATTATCTTTTTTCTTTTCAGTCAGTCAGTGAATGATAAATCACTACAAGTGATGGGGATACACGATTTAAATAGTGGAAAATCCAATATTTAAAAATTGTATTTAGAATGACTGGCAAAGTGGAAACAAGAACCGATATAATTAGATCATTATGAGCAAATCCAAAATCTTTGTAGATAGAGCTAATCATTAGTTCCCAACCGCGGGGCGAATGAAACCCAGTAAAAAAATCCGTTAATAACAGAATAGAAAAAGCTTTTATTGTGTCACTTAAGTTATATAGGAATTCTTGAACCCAAGAATTAATAAGAATAAGTTCTTTATTCGCCAGAATAGAATAACTACTTAGAATAAAGAAACATATTATATTTGTCGAGAATTGCAAAATCATATGGATACAATCCTCATTGTACATCTTGATAAATTGAATCGTTTCGTTGTGGATTCCGACACGAAGTTTTTGTAGATGCGTTTCCGGGTATTCCTTTACCATTTCGTCCAACAAGCGCAGCTCTTCTAATTCGATGAATTTTTCTACAAAACTCTTTTCTTGAATATCATTCAAAAAAGTTTCCAATTGCTTAGTATTCCACCAATTAGTAACCCAGGATTCCAGACTTTTTTGACATGATAACGCGATCCACCAAGGTAAAAAGACTATAGAGACAAGATATAGAAAAGTAATAAATGTTTTCTTTTTTTCAAAATTTTTCATCTATAATAATAATTTGTTTATAAACTCGTCGCATTCGTCGACTCTATGCGATCTAGATCTAGTAGTTCTATCAAACATGAAGTCTATTACAAGTAGCCAATCCATGCATTTAGTCTCTTTTTTTATTAGGTCTTGAATCTTGAAAGAATACAGAACTAGAAAAAGAGTACACTTCTAATTCGAATGAATAAAATGCGTGTTTTCAGATATTACAATCGGTCACAAAAAAATGCCTTTCCTTCGATGACTACGCGTCAGAGCCACATCAATTAAAAATTAATGCATTTTTTTTATTTCACGACGAAAGAATTTACTTTCTACCAAACTTTAAAATATTGCGAAAAATTTCATGAGTTAAGCATAGTACAAAAAAAGAATTGAGGATTTGAATGTGAAAAAGTAAAAAAAAGAGTCAAAACAAGATAAAATTCAAAAAATTTTAGTCTCGTTATAATTATAAAAAATCCAAGTGCTTGATTATTAAAGCGAACAAAAAAAGATTGCTAAAAAATAAATAATGGAAAAATTTGATATGATTTCGTGTATTGTATCTAACCTATTAATTCCCAATACAGGGTAAAAAAAAGAATCCATTTATATATATATATGGGATGAGCCCATCAATTCTTTTTTTTTTTTTTTTATGATTTGTTACTAAATTTAGTTTATTACCATCCAAAGACCCCTTCGTTGTATTTGCGTTGTATTTGTAGACAAAAAAGTTTACCTTTTTGGTTGTTCTTTATACGTCTGCTTTGACTCGAGTGGGCGTTCTGATAAAATTTCCATTAAGTTAGGTATGCCGGCGAAAAAGTTTGAAAAAGAGTATTGTAGATTTTTTTACTCCGAGTTAAGAAAGACAGAAAGTATTTATCATTTCAAAATACTTCAATTGGTACACGCAAGAAATAGGCCAATTCAGCAGCTTTTTGCTCAATTTCTCGTGGAGTCAAATTTTCATCCGTACGGGTCAAAGGAATGGCCCCCTGGCCTCTTATTTCCAGATAAAGGACACGACGAGTATAAATGCCTTCTTTAAATTCTATTCTAATAGCCTGAATATCTTTTATAAGAAATCGGAGGCAGATGCGACGGTTTTTTCCAGGAAATCCCCAACGAAAAATACATACTATTCCTTCTTTTTTATCGAAAAAATCATAACCGCTACCTACATTCAACGAAATTGTACACCACAAATAGGAGCTAATAAAGAGGCCTGCGATTCCATAGAAAGACATCACGATCCCTTGTGGAAAAAAAAGAATTTGCTGGGGGGGAAATAAGGATATAAAATTCCTACCGAGATAACTAGAAATTCCAACCAATACGAATCCTAATGAACCTAGAAAAAGGATAATGGCCCAGACTAAATTACTTATTTTTCGAGATCCTCTTATAAGTTCTATCCATATACGCTCTGATCGACAATTCATAATAGATCTGATTCCATTTAATAATAATTAATTAAAAGAAGACACCAAAGTAATTGCACTTTCCTTACTTTGTTATGTTTTCGATGTAACTCTCATCAACTAGTATTATAATCTGATGTGAAACTTTACCTTTTTTATCTTTATTTTTTAGTTTACCAGTAATTCACCCAATTAGTTATAAAAACTCTAACCCTATACTATGTTTCCACACGTATGTATAAGGGCTCTTTCTGTTATTAAAAAATCACGTAGTATATGATTCTGCTATATATGTGTTAGAATTCAAGCCTAAGTTTTTAAAACAGAGATTTTGGCCACAGGGTTTAAACAATCTTGTTTTTTTGAACATGAAGAAATAAAGAAGCCATTGCAATTGCCGGAAATACTAGGCCTACTAAAGGCACAAGAATAGAGGGAAAGTTAATAGTTGTCATAGAATGGGTACCTCGATCTACTATATTGTACCTGTTTGTTATATTTTTTGTTGTTATTATGTTATTATATTAATTAATTAATTAGAATTCTAATTAATTAAGTCTTATATCTATTCTTTAGAAGTGAATATAGTATATAAAAAGTGCAAAGAATGTAGAAGTAAAAAAAAGAAGCTTTCTACATATAGCTATATTAATCTAATAATCGCATTTTTTTCATCTTATTTTTGATTCTAATAAAAAACTTTTGGACACAAAGCAAAGAATTTACTTTAATTCTCGACTTTATTTATTTTTTTTACAGGAAAAAAGGCGTGCAGCTGAAATAACTCACTTAGAACGCCTTTTAAAAGATTGCGTGGTACGATTGGATCAAATAAACCCTTATGGAATAAATATTCGGCTTCTTGTGAACCCTCAGGTACTGTCTCATTCAATATTTGTTCAATTATTCTTTTACCCGCAAATGCAATGTAGGCGTTGGGTTCGGCAATAATGATATCCCCCAACATCCCAAAACTGGCTGTTACCCCGCCTGTCGTAGGAGATGTAAGAATTGATACATAGAATAACCTTTTATTTGATTGATAATCATATAAAACAGATGCTATTTTAGCCATTTGCATTAAGCTCAAGCTTCCTTCTTGCATGCGTGCTCCTCCAGACGCACATACTATAATAAGGGGTAGTAATTTATTACTAGCATATTCAATCAACCGGGTTATTTTTTCCCCGACTACCGATCCCATACTACCTCCTATAAACTCAAAATCCATAACCCCAATTGCTACAGGAATACCGTATAGTTGACCTATACCTGTTTGAACAGCTTCAGTTAACCCTGTCTTTATTTGATCAAAATTAATACGATCTTTGTAAGGTTCCTCCTCCGAATGAAATTCAAGAGGATCCACAGAAACCATATCTTCATCCATCTCCGAATGAAATTCAAGAGGATCCACAGAAACCATATCTTCATCTTCATCCATAGGATTCCAAGTCCAATGAAGAGGATCCACAGAAACCATATCTTCATCTTCATCCATCTCCGAATGAAATTCAAGAGGATCCACATAAACCATAGCTTCATATTCATCCATAGGATTCCAAGTACAATTAAATTCAAGAAGACCCACAGAAACCATATCTTCATCTTCATCCATCTCCGAATGAAATTCAAGAGGATCCACAGAAACCATATCTTCATCTTCATCCATAGGATTCCAAGTCCAATGAAATCCAAGAGGATCCACAGAAACCATATCTTCATCCATAGGATTCCAAGTCCCCGGATCAATCAGAAGTTCAATTCTA